CATTTGGGTACCCGCCCGGGCCTACCGGCTCCGCAAATACGACCCATGGCCAGTCCATCTCAGAATGTACACCCAATGGATTATTTGATCCATATTGATGCAATGCAGCCAGATGAAGAAGACTGGCGCCTGCTAAAATAAGGGGGAGTAAATGATGGAGACTAAAAAAACGATTTAAGGTGGCATTGTCCACGGAGAAACCACCCCAAAGCCAAGTCACTATGGTATCTCCTACTACTGGTATGGCGCTAGCTAAGCTTGTAATTACTGTTGCTCCCCAAAAGCTCATCTGACCCCAAGGTGGTACGTATCCTATAAAAGCTGTCACAATCATTAATAGGAATATGACAACTCCGAGACACCAAACAAATTCCCTAGGACTGCTATAACTCGCATGATATAGACCACGAAAAATATGAAGGTGAACCACAATGAGAAACATACTTGCCCCATTAGCATGCATATAACGGAGCAACCAGCCCCCTTCAACATCTCTCATAATGTGTTCTACGCTGTTGAAAGCTAGATCCACATGAGGTGTGTAATGCATAGCTAAAAAAACGCCAGTCACTATCTGAATGACTAAACAAATACCAGCTAACGAACCGAACCCCCACCAATAACTAAGATTGCTCGGGGTTGGATAATCTATTAAATGCTGGTTAAGTGTGGAGTATATAGGTTGTTTAAGAAGAGAGAATCGTTGGTTCCTTATAGTCATTTCTCTTTTCTATCGTGACAACTCCTCTTCCCCCTTATTTTATTGACCCCCTTGCCTTGATGGAAATTGGCTTCGCAGCGCCCTGAATAAGAAAAAAGCTGCATGAGAAGATTCATCCCATTTTGGTTTGGCGAGAGGGAGGCAGCGAATCACCTGGGCTACGGATTTGTTGGTTAGTTGATTCTCGAAATCAGGTCATTCGGAAAAAAAAAACTGCCGCTTTCTCTGCCGGTTTCTTAAGGCTTCAAACGAACGACTAGTCATGTTGATGATGAAATCAAAGTCTATTTTTGACCTTTCATGAAGAAGCCTGCGTGCAAACTACCTAGCCCAGAACGTCGATTTCCATCTCAACAAAGAAAGAACTCAAAATAAATGAAAGCAAGATTGCTTGTTGTCCTATTACTCTTTTTGTCAGCCTTGTGGAGCTTTGGAAAGGAGAGAATTTGAATAAAGTAACTCTCGGAAACTCTTATTGGACGAGAGAGAGTCAATATGATATTGGGCGTGGGTTTTTCCAACGAAACGACGAGTGAGAAAGATAAAGAACGCGACGTGGTTCATTGAAGTAGAGGTTTGATCGAGGATTGGGTGTCCTACGCTACTTCCGTTCATGTTCCAAAAAATAGAAAAGAAAAGACCTTGGAAAAACCAACGAAACGAAGAAGTTTAGGATTGTCTTTTTCATGCGGAACCCTCTCCGTATTAGTAAGCGGGCCCTCCTTTACGCGATCGTTACTGTCCATCTTTTGAAGCTCTGCTCCCGAAAAGAGAAAGGAGACTGAACACATTTCTATACCCGGACGATCAATTCCATTTAAGTATACGCATACCTTTTCCCACGATTCAGGAATAGCCATAGAGGACTACGTTTTATAGACGTACGAATCCTACGATACGCGCAAAAGCTATGAAACCATTAGGAAGGGCACAGCAGCCCCATTTGATTCGGCCGGCTCCTTCTTTTACCTTGAAAAACAGATAGGAACGGCAAATCCTTGTTGAAGAAGAGAGGTGAGCAAGAGTGAAGAGTAGAGCGCGCATGGGAAGTGCGGTCGCTATGAACGAAGTGGGATTAGATATGGATCTTCGAAATAAGAGTCTTTCTACTTTCTATAAGTGAATTATTGATCAAGAGAATGGAAAGAACCCCATGTATATGTGAAACTATGCTCTTAGAACACCTTCTTCCATGCTATTGAAGCTGGCGAACAGGCGAGTGAGTGAAGAGAGAAGCCATGCCTCTTTCGAGGTGAGGCAAGCGATGAACGAGTAGATGCTGCCCTTAGACCTATTCTCTCTTTCGGTAGCAGACACCGTGATGGGCTAGGCTAGGAAACCTTATTCGATACGATAGGACAGGTAAACAAAGCAAGGCCTGGGTCGAGAGCCAATTTCATATTCTCCGGTTCCATTCCTGATCTTCCTGTCATCGTATCTTGTGTAAGAATCGCTTTCAGGCTTCTTATCGCTTTCTCATCAGTGGCAGTTTTGTCTCCCGTCCCTACCGATAGTAACTGATCAACTTACTGTTGGAGTTCTTAAGCATATCTTTTTCCATTATTAGTTCTATCTTCCGAGTGGACTAAGGCATCAATCTGAACTATAAGCCCTATCGCTTGGGAATAAATGCTTCCCTAGCAGCTTGCCGGAGAAAAACGAAGCCTTAGAAATTGTAAATGAATCCCTAAAAGCGGATAAAGGCTTAAACCTATTCATCTATCCTATCCCTCGCTTGACTCTTCTCGGAAAAGGTTCTCGTTCCCATGAATCTTGATCTGCCTCCTGGCATTGATAGCGATTGATCGAATTCCTACTCTGGTTTGAGAAGCTTTTCCGTTTTCCTTATCTCTCGTGCCTTTGAACTGTCCTGACTGAAAAGAATTCAAAATACGTATATTTGGTACTAAATAAACCGCCTTCGCTGGCTAATCCCTATGTCTTGGTACTCTACCCTCCCATTCATAAGAGAGTGGTAGTTGTCACCGGAAGCAGGTGTGAGTTGAGTAAGTCTTGTCAACAACGCTTCGCACAACTAAATACTAACACACTGTTTACTTCTGTACTTCTCCACCGCCAAAACACAATGACTTATGCAATTCATACAGGCACGAGCGAAAAACGAGCTGAACGAGTGATCAGGTGCTTCGACCTCTCTTTCTACGGTTGGTTTCTGACATCGATCGACATTCAGTAGGTTTGCTTTGACGAGTGAAAGGTGGAAGCTTCGAAGCATCAGTGAAGAGAGTGACCCGGAGCCCATCCTTCCTGTACGCATTTCTTCCTTATTTTGAAAAGCAGCACGGGGACTTCATCTGCCCATGATTGATTCCCGGCTATGATTTATATAAAAAAAAGGATTTATATAATCCTGACGTCTACACAGAAAGGAAAGGGGTGAACTCCTTCCATCTTGGGTTTAGTTGCCCTGCCTGCTTTGTCTCAACGAAAGCTTTTTTGTATGGAAAAGGAAAGGCTCTTAGCCACCGGTAACCGGCTCAATGATCCCCTTTGGGCAGCTATTTCTCTGCTGCAAATGAAGAAGAATCTGGAATCGCTTGACCAATCGACAAGTTCTCTTCTTTATCTACGACCAAAGTAAAGTGAGGATCCAATCTGGAAAAAGGGCTACGAGAATCAAAGTTGACAATGCGGGCCGGGAATTAGACTACTATCCATATTCACCGGGAACTACAACTGGCAGGCTTTATCTTATGGAATTTTCGGAGGATAGGATCCATTTTTCCGACATTTAGACGATAAAGTAACTGCTTTTATCACTATTCTCAGAATGAGGGATTGGGATTGACCGGGACCTATTCTCTGGGAACTTCCGCCTCCTTAGCCAATCCACCTTATTCAGGATAGTTCGGTATGAATGGTATTCTTTTTAGTCTTAATCCTAATACTTCTATCATTGTATTAAATACCCTAGTACTGTTAGGAGAATGCCCAATAGCCCTTGAGCATGGAAGGAATGATACGAAAATAGCGAATTTGCTTATTAGGAGTAGAAGCACTTTTCGATAGTAAGATAGATATAGATCTAAAGGGCTTAGCAGTTCTTACAATACCAGTAGTAATAGATAGGATACCTTACGGAGATACCTTGAAAAAAAAGACTAGTTAGAGTTTCTCAAAAAAGCTTAGGAAAGCAGGTTTAGGAAAGGCAGTTTCACCAGTGTCTAAGTAAGAAAAGTCAAGTTAGTCATCTAAGGAAAGCCTTGGGCGAAAGAAAAACCCTTTTCTCTGCGCATATTCCCTTTCTAGAGTATTATACTGTAAATAACTATCCTTTCGTTTCCTAAATCCCTTTTGCCGCCTCAAGTAAAGTCTAATATCAGAAGTAGTAGATGCTACTGAAAGAGGTATGTCATAATCATAAGTAGTTACTTCTTCCATTTTGACTGTAATAGAGTTCAAGTAGTTGATAGCGCCAGTCTAAGTAGTTATCTCTGTTCTCTTTCGGAGATGTAGTAAACTATGCGTAAGCTGTATTTGACTATGGATAAGGAATAGTTCTTGCCTATCTATCCGGAGTATTTGCCTATTCCTAAGTAGTTATTCACTATCCATAACCTTTATTAGTATCTGACCTCTTGGGCAAGCCAGAATCAGTAATTCTGAAAAGCTAGTATCTTTACCTCTTTCTTTCCTCCGTCTAAGGCCAGTCATTTTCCTTCTCTGCGGTTGCTTATGGTGAGTGCTAATTCCTTCCAATTGCAGTCCTTCGGGGTTATTATCCTGGTATATGAAAGATAAGATCAATTCCTTAGGAGACAGGTATCGATGCTTGCCAGCAGGAGAAAGATCACTAGGTTCAGTCTCAGATCTGATCAATAGGGTTCCCTAGGTACATTCCGTTTTCTGGAAATCCAGCAGGGACCCGGGCAAAAAAACTTGTTAGGCTATCCGAGATCAACTACTTGTCCAGCTTTTTGGAGTGAAAATAAGGAGTGCCCGGCCATCTAAAGTGCCAGTCTAAGTTCCCCTCCAGGCTGCAGGGTAAAGGGCAGACACAGGTTCAGAGCGAGGGGAAAGGATCAAGGGTGCGTAGTATGCTTCTTACCCGCCTTGTCTGCTAGGTCTAGGATTGGTTTTGTTAACTAGAGATCTTTTCCTGGGCGTTTACACCTATTCCATTTTGAAGCTAAGCTCGTTTTCGAGTACTAAGCATAGCATATATATTACTTGCTACTTGCCAATATGTGGATAAGTGAGTGTAAAAAGTAAATGTCCGACCGTGGCTATTGAATCGTCGAGGTTGTGTTAGTGAGCTGCTCTTTGAGTCTACCTTTTGCCCAAGGATGTAGTTGTCTATGCATAAAGATGATACTCATAGTGTAGTAAAAGTCTTGAAGGAAGGATATAGTGCCAAAAGGCATGGTCCTTATGGTGGATAGTACGAGTCAGGGGAAGACCATTCCCAGTAAAGATACTTTTTCAATCCAGTTTTGAAGCTCTTTTATTTCCAAGGGCAATGAGGAAGGATTCTCCCCAAGACAGGACTCTTTGTTTACATTCCAAGGTGGGAATGGGTGAGAGGTAGTCTATCTCTGGCTGGGATGAGAGTCTAAAGTAGTATTCTTCTTCAGTGGAAGGCTCTGGGAATCCCTCTTTTAGTTGGCAAGGTCAATCTAGCAGATGATAGGTTTAGAGAGAGCTGGCTTTAGGGGTTATAGGGCAAAAGCTATATCAGCTGTTAGCAAGCAATCGTCAGGGTCTGACGGGGATGTATAAAGGTTCGTGAGATTATAGGCAGTAAAGCGAGTATCAATCTTGACCTTTCCGGTATCTGTATCTGGCTCAATGGAAGCACTCAAAAAGTAGTCTCTTGTTCTTTATTAATTGAAAGCAATAGAGGGTTAGCCAGTTTACTTTCTTGGGACTCCAAACGAGCCAGTTGCTGTCCTAATAGAAGTTCATGTCGATCCAGCCGAGCCAGTGCCATCATTAGAAAGTCCGGCCATTTTTGTTTAAGCCAGTTCAAGTTAGGGCAAGGAGGAAAGGAAGAGAGTAATGCAAGGATGTCAAGAATGAGGCGCTAGAACATTGGATCCAGTTGGAATTGTAGTTCTCTTTGCTGTTGTGCCAATCGATCTCGAAAACGATTCTTGCGACGGAGATCAGCTGAACTCACACATTCCACCTCATGCTCTGCTGATGTAACTGGCTCCTTCAACTCCATTCGAATCATAAAAAATAAGGTCGCACGCATCTTCGGAAAACAAATTATCACGAGCTAGTGGTTCCGCTCTAATAAAGTTTTTGATAACACAGCAGGCAAGTGCAATGTACTTCAGCTTCCACTAGAAATAGGGCATGTCCCTGAGAATAGGAAAACGGGACACCAAAACATCTCTCGATAACATTTCTCAATGATGAGTGCAAGTAATTAAACCGCTCTTGTGGTCGGGACACCGCCTTCTTCTCTATAATCACGCAAGTGGTACCGCTCCCCACGGTAAGGAGAAAGAAAGCCTGGGATAAAGGTAGAGCGTTTGTCCACAAGATAGTATTTTCTGTGTGACGATAGTGGCCATTTTCCGGTTCAGTGATTGTCTCCAGAAAGATTATAGATTCATTTGCCCTCCCAACCAAGCATGACATATGTGAAACTCATGTTCAAATCAAAAGCACTGAAACTCTTCTGTGTTGGGGTTTTCCACGATAACGTATTTGGTTTGCTGTTTGAACTCTGGCAGAAATGTGTGTCCCGTCTCCAACGCTATTCTAGAAATGAAAAAAGCTATAATAATAGATGAATTAGAAAACTCAACTGTTCTTTGTGATTCGGTACCGCTTGAACTAACTGTCCCAATTCTTGGTAGGTACTTATTAGGGGAAGGACAAGCACCAAATGAACAACGATCTCCCGGTCCCACTTGATTCAAGTGGAATTTATGGAACCCTGGGGACTTGACTCTTTTAAGAGAAACTAATTCGAAGTGAAATATCTAGAATATGCTTTACACTCCATTTTCACACAGGTATGCCTCCCTACCTTTCTGTAGATTGATGGACTAATAAGACTCTAAATCCTTGTTTTTAGCATCCCTTTATTTTGGAACCTTTCTTAGGAACTTCAAACGGAACAAGGCTAGGATCCTAATCTCTATTCCTTCCTCCTTTGCGTCAGATAACTCCAATAAAGTATGACTGAAGTAGATATAAAACGTGTCGAAGAGCTATAGACTCTTTTCTTTTTAGAGCTTATCATTGTCATTGATTGACCAGCATGACTTATGGATTGAATTTGATACTGTGCTATTTGAATAGCGAGATTCTTGAAAGGCGGAGGAGAAAACCATTTCCATTAATATATGACATTGAATTCATATCTGTGAAAATGATAAGCATGGGATTGAGCAGGATAGAGTTGGCCTTGCTAGAAGCCTACTTTCTTTAGAGAAAAGAGCTTATAACTCGCTTTTACTACCTCATGCGTATAATCTAATCTATCGCGAGCCTACTCAAACAGAGGGAAATCGACATTTCTTTAATAGAAAGAAGCTTATCCTGATGTGGAGTCTAGTGCTGAAAATAAACAGAAAGGTACCATGGCCTATTCGTAGCTTGATAGAATGAGAAGAAGGCATTTCCTACACTACACCATGGCATTCTATGGATAGAGCTGCTTAAGTTTTAGTGGGAACGAACCTACGTAGAAGGAAACCTTCAACAGATTTACAGTCTGTCGCTTTTGACCGCTCGGCCACTCTCCCCTTCCCTGGGATACGCCCTCCTCATTATAGTCCTCCTCGCTCCGCCCCGAATAG